TTCGGCATTGGATAAAAAATAAAAAGGGGCAAGGCGCCCATTCTAAATGGTTTCAAATCATTTTATCGATATGAGTGTTCTATATCGGATGAATTACCAACTATTATTTTAAAACCATTTCGGTACTAACGTAGTGGTAGAAAGAGTACCATGTTATGCCTGGACTTCAAACGGTTTAGCTTTAACCATCTTAATGGTCTCGCATTATTGGTGGATAGAGAATCAAAGTTGATTTACCAATGAGTCACGAAATGCTATGGTTCTTACATATGATTTCTTAATTTATTCAGAAGTAATTCGTCGAAAGCATGCACTTTTATTTCCTAATTTATCCTATTAAAAAAAAAAACACACATAAATACATAAATAAAGTGCGGCTGGTTGGATCCAACCTATATTCTTGAAATACACAACTCGTACACACTCCCTTTCCAAAAAAAATCAATACACCAAGCACTACAATTAGATTTATTGGATTTGTTGCTAAAATATCAGTATTAAACCCGAAACTCTCAGCGGACGGCCAATAGTCCAAGGAAACAAAAAAATCAGTTACATTTTTCATATGCTCTCCTCTTTCTTATAGATAAGACTAACAAAGAACAGAGTTCTTTTTGTATCACCCCGCTCGCCCTTTTTTTGATCAATTTATTAATTTTTAGAACTTTTTTTTTATTTGTGGGAATAGATTGAATCTATTAATTTCATTTTATAAATTTTAATTTTTTTTTTGAAGTTTCCAATAAGAAGGGATACTTATTAGGTTAGGTCCTAGGTCTCACGTCAATTGTGAAATATCTCGTTTGTTGAACCGCCGCCTAACTCCTAAAATAAAAGTTCAAAAGGTTTCTTAGGATTAAATTAAAGATTCAATTAAACAAAAGGATTCGCAAATAAAAGCGCTAATGCCACGACCAGTCCGTAAATTGTTAAAGCTTCCATAAAAGCTAGACTAAGCAATAAAGTACCTCTTATTTTACCCTCTGCTTCTGGTTGTCTCGCAATACCTTCTACAGCTTGGCCTGCAGCAGTACCTTGACCAACCCCAGGTCCAATAGAAGCAAGCCCTACGGCCAATCCAGCAGCAATAACGGAAGCGGCAGAAATCAGTGGATTCATGGTAAGTTCCTCGTACCAAAAAAAAAGAAATGGTTAATGATACAATCAACCAATGAATTATTACTTTTTTTTTTCATTCAATCCACAATCACAGACGAAACAGAAGGACTTATATTGGAATCCATCTAAATGCAGTGGGCTGTAAAAAAACAATATAATATACTGGATAATATATATATATATATATATATTATGTATATTATATATTGGGGCTAGCCCTTATACTATATAACTAGATAACTAGTAAATAGATAACTAGTGAATAGCTAATATTACATATACATTTGTCTCTTCCATAACATAAACTGCCCACATTTTATATTTATATTGAATCGGGATTCTAAAATCATTTCATTCCGCGAAACATACGCAGGGGCTGGACTTATAGACATTACATATATCGAGTTTTACCCCCTAACCCATTTATAATTCCATAATATCGCCCACCCTTCCTCCTACGACACTAGATCATATATACATTTGTATCCATTATGCATTATGTTCCCAACCAAGCGATTATTTTGAACCAACCATGCATGAATTAGGATAAGCTAAAAAAAAAAAAAGACTATTTCAAAAGCTAGTCAATGATAACCCTCCATGGATTCACCTATATAAGCCGCGGCTAAAGTTGCAAAAATAAGAGCTTGAATACCGCTTGTAAATAATCCAAGAAACATAACAGGTATAGGAACTACTGAAGGTACTAAAGAAACAAGAACAACAACTACTAATTCATCAGCCAATATATTTCCGAAAAGTCGAAAACTAAGAGATAAAGGTTTTGTGAAATCTTCTAGAATGTTAATTGGTAAGAGTATTGGAGTTGGTTGAATGTATTTCCCGAAATAACCCAATCCTTTTTTGGTAAGACCTGCATAAAAATATGCTACTGACGTGGGTAAAGCTAAAGCAACAGTAGTATTTATATCATTCGTGGGCGCAGCTAACTCCCCATGGGGTAACTGTATGATTTTCCACGGTAAAAGAGCACCCGACCAGTTAGAAACAAAAATAAATAGGAACATAGTTCCTATAAAGGGAACCCAAGGACCGTATTCTTCTCCAATCTGAGTTTTGCTCAAGTCTCGAATAAATTCAAGGACATATTCGAAAAAATTCTGACCATCGGTCGGAATGGTTTGTGGATTCCGAACAGCTATGATGACTGAACCTAATAAGATAGCAATTACGACCCAAGAAGTGATAAGCACTTGGGCATGGATTTGTAACCCCCCTATTTGCCAATATAAATGTTGGCCTACTTCTACACCCGATATATCATATAACCCCTTGAGTGTTTTAATGGAACATGGTATAACATTCATAATTGCCCTCTGACAGAAATCGAACTTCAAAAAAAAATTATTTTGATTCAACCATCTCTTTATAAAATCACTTACTTTAATCATTAATATTTAGGATACCAAGAAATTACATGACATAATATCATATCAATATCCCCATTTTTATCTTTATCCCCTTTGAAAATTCTAAAAATAGACATAGTAACCGATCTAATAAATCTATCGAGTTCCCAAATAATTCATTAATCTTATTATTCTTAATCATAATCAATGATTTCTTATATAGCTAGAACGACCCTCGCAAATTGCGAATACTAATTTGTTAAGAATAAAACGGATTGAAGCTATAGCGTCATCATTGGCTGGAATCGAAATATCTGCGAGATCCGGGTCACAATTTGTATCGATTAAACAAATTGTCGGAATCCCCAAAATGACACATTCTCGAAGAGCCGTATATTCTTCTTGCTGATCAAGGATGATTACAATATCAGGTAACCCTGTCATATATTTGATCCCACCCAGATATCTTTGCAAGGTAGAGAATTTTCTCTTCAACATTGCTGCATCTCTTTTGGGAAGACGTTTGAATTTCCCCATCTTTTGTTCTGCTCTTAAGTCCCTGAACTTATGAAGTCTCGTTTCCGTAGTGTACCAATTCGTTAACATACCACCGAGCCATTTTTTATTAACATAATGACACCGAGCCCCTATTGCAGCTGATGCTACTGAATCCGCTGCTTTATTTTTGGTACCAACGATTAAAAAGTTTTTTCCCTTACTTGCTGCATCAAAAACTAAATCGCAGGCTTCTGATAAAAAACGAGCAGTTATCATAAGATTTGTAATATGAATACCTTTACGCTTAGCAGAAATGTAAGGGGCCATTCTAGGGTTCCATTTCCTAGTACCATGACCAAAATGAACTCCTGCTTCCATCATCTCTTCCAAATTGATGTTCCAATATCTTCTTGTCATTTTTCCCCACACTTTCTCTTTTTTTTTTTTTACCAAGGAGGCAAGGTAACTTGAAATAAATAATTGTTCCGACGGAACCTTCTACCTCGGATTTACATACGCGGTCCAAACCATTAATGTCTTTTAATTACTTAAAAGTAAAAAAGAATGAATCTCTTCTTAGGAATCATTAAATCGCGTAAATGATTGTTCTGATGTCTCGTGGAAATTGTTTGGGGCGCAAGAACAAAATAATTCTCTATGGTGTAACAAAATATCTCTTATTTCCAACTCGAATAGATTCTTCCTTTTAATTTCCAAATAAATGTTTTTGTCTTGCCTTGAATTGTGCACTAATTTTTTGAATCCGGTACCAACCGGAATAATCCCTCCCAGAACAACGTTTTCTTTCAGCCCTTTCAACCAATCAATACGACCTCGTAAAGCAGCTTTTGCTAAAACTCGAGCGGTTTCTTGAAAACTCGCTTCGGATATGAAACTTTGAGTATTCAGAGATGTTCTCGTTATTCCCAATAAAATTGCCCTATAACTGATCGCTTCGTCCAAAGCACGCCCTGCGCGTTCTGCTCGCAAGAATCCTATGAATTCTCCAGGTGAAAAAACATTAGACATTCCATCTTCTGAAACCAACACTTTTGATGTTATTTGACGTACAATAATCTCTATATGTCTATTATGGATCTGTACCCCTTGAGATCGATAAACCTTTTGAATCTTATTAACCAAAGAGATATGACTTTGGGCTATGGTTAGCTCAGCTCCAATCAAGAATCCCCAGGGTATTCCAAGAATTTTGGGTATACGTTCGTTCCAACTTTCAACTCTCTTTTCGAGGTGCATCGATATTGAATCAATCGAACGCACTTCTAAGACTTGTTCCACTTTTGGAAGACCTTGCGTTATGTCACCAGATCTCGATTTTTCATATATAAATGTAACTAATGTCTCTCCTTCATAAAGGATTTTTCCATAATGGCCGTGAACAGTTGCTCCCGGAGTAGCCAAATAGGGCTTAGCGGATCTTATAACTAAGGAGTCAACATGAACGATTAAAATTTGCCCAGATTTTTTTATGTGTGGTCCGTATCTGAATAGACATACATTTTCACAAATAAATTGTCCAAGGCTAATTATTGTGGATGTCTCCTCACAAGAATCGTGATGGAGAAAACACCAATTCAAATCAAATGGATTCAAAATGATGTTACTGCATGGATCGGGATTATAAATCCTTCTATTTTCATCCATTAAACAGTATTTAAATACTTGAAGTACTTGGAAAGTCTCTTTAAAATTGTCAAGTGGTAAATATTTCTTTAAAAAGATCTGATTATGAGTTAATAAATGATAAGATGAATAAAAATTCGCGATTTTAGGTACAATAGTACCTAAGGATAAGGGACCCAACAAATCTCTAATTGGTGGAATTATGGGATCCAATTCTTTTGTCACATTGTTATATTTCGAACCATTGAATGGACCAATTCGAAAACAATTGGATGATGACAAAATTATCAAAGATTGGCATTCCTTATTTCGACTCAACAATGTACCAATATCAATAGTTCCTTGATGTTTGGCGAGTGGTTGAATCTT